CGAACTTTCGTGGGTATGGATCTGAGGTCCGAAACTCGCGATTTGAATAATCTTTCTTTATCTTATCGGTGAAAGACTGGGATCATTCGGTCGAGCTTACTGCCTTCTTTTTTCTCTTGGACCGCCCATGGCATTACACGACGCCTCGTCCAATCCTATCTCCAATCACTCGAACACCAAAACAAAGGCAAGACGAAGTGGCATTGGCATCCTCCATAGATGAGTCCCTTTCTTCCTCCATCATAAAACGAAGAGGGGATATTAGCCAGAAGTATACGGTAGGTACTCTTCTCCCTCCCTAGCTCTTTAATAGATGAGTCCTTTAATCGACATAAAGCCGAAGAATCAATTGTCGATGTCAGCGGGTAAATGTCTTCCTCTGATTCTACTTTGGAGTTAAGTCTAGCTAATAGCTGTGAATAGGTGCCATAGGGCTAACAAAACTATACCTATCTGATTACGCGTACTACCTAATATTAAAGAAGCTCTTGCTCTTGATAGGAAAGCCGTCTAACTTTCCTGTCTTCTAAGGGCAGTCAAGGTAGCTGAGGAGAATGAATGAAAGCAAGCAGTTAGTCTTTTGACCTCTGACCCGTAGTTACTCTTGTTTGTAGCTATGTTGGTCTTCTTGTGGCTAGCACAAGGCGATATAATTAAATAAGGGCATAAAGCAGAGGAGTTGGTATTAGGAGGTAGCAAATCCGTATAGTATAGGAATGAAAGCACGGATTCTCGCACAAGATGGCAAAAGAAAACCTTTCTTTATAGCGATTACTTAGCCCAATGCCTAAGGGTCAGTCTTCTTAGGACTTCAATGGCTATTCGGATTCTATTCTCTTTTAAGGGAAGAGCTTCGGGAAGAGAAGACAGACAGGAAGATTAGCGTGAAAGACTTTCATTCCTTGTCTCGCCTTTCATTCCATCTCCTGCTCGGGGTGAAGGGAGTCAGGCGTAAGATGAAGCGAGTGGACGACTCAAGTTAAGAGCTGCTGGCCGAGTTGGCGTAGTGAGGGTTTGAAGAGAATGCCCTGCCCGGCTCGCTTCCTTTCTTAAAGGGTCCCGATTCCAGTAAGCTTAGGACAGAGAGCGAAGTCATAAGTCAGAAGAAAGACAGTTAGTTAGCCATATGATGCTGCGGGCTTACGCCAATATACTGATTAGCCGTTCGCTCGGAAACGCGCTCTCTCTTTCTCTTCTTCGACGGCACAATCTGTCTGTCTTTGCCACCACTTAGAAAGCCTTCTGCTCACTAGAGCTAGGTTAAGACAGATTACCTTAGGCCTGCAACAACAGGAAAGAAGAGCAAGAAGAGCGCTTGATCTCCTAACCCGCCTAAGACCCTAGTTGATCGGAACCCCGTGCATCACCCCTAAAAACCAAAGGACTCTTCGGCCTAGAAAAACCAAGCTACTACTCTTACTCATGCCTTGATCCCCTAGCAGGACCTCCTTCTTCCTTCTCTCCCGAAGGGCATTCGGCGCAACTATCTTTCTTCTTTCCTTCTAACCAATGGCTTCTATAGGTGTGTATAAAGGCCGTTGAAGAGTACCATACTGCGGTAACCTACTCGAATAATGAGCCGGGCTTTAAGCCCTCATTCCCTTCTATTTGAGAGAAAGGCCTCCTATTATTCCTATATTGGTATCTGCCTCTTCCTCTGTCCGCCCTACTTCCTTGACCCTCTTTTGAATAACTTCCTTAAACAGCAAGGGGAAAGTGAATGTTGGAGCTCGGTCTGCTAACGGCATCTGTCCTAGTAGCTCTTTGGCTTTTCCCTAAGTTAACATAGATACCTGGGCTCCTGCCCCTATTGAATTGTATTTGGCTGATGTCGACGTAACAAATCTGCTTTATTTGCCCTACCGGAGAACTATGATTATGATCTGAGGAGTGTAACCATATAATTATCATTTTTTCCTATACGTCTAGTAATGAGCGAAGTGAGCTGCGGCACTTTTCCGATGTATGTAGCTGGGAACTAAGATTCTGAACCTTGGAGTCTTTTTCTAGGAGCATCTCTGGTCGGGAAATCTTTTCCAAGCTTTTCATCCGTGTCTGATTGAACTGTAGAATTGGGTTATATAAAGGTAAACTAGGTTTAGAACACCGCAAACTCTTTTCCCAGGAAACCATGAGACCGAGACTGACTCTACGCGCCGGAGATCTTTCCTCTGAGTGCTCTCTTGAGGCTCTCTTTTAGCAGCCGCCGGTCAACGGGCGAGGTCAACTAGGATCTCTGCACGGCCTATTCGCGTATTTGGAACGAGACTAGCAGCCTCACTACTAATACGACATTTTTTTTATTTAGCCTGATCCTTGCTTTCACCGGCCGTATACGTTGCGCTAAAGCCCTCTTCTTCCGGGTCTACCCTGACTACTCCACATTACGAGAACATGCTATCATCTTCCGAAATCCTTGTGACTCCCTTCTTTTCGCTTAAGATCCCCCGGTTTAGGGGATTAATTGATTGGATACCCAAGAACCATAATCTTTCCTAGAAACAGCTTCTACGACGATGGGCATAAAGGCATGATTAGTTCCACAGATCTCACTGCACTGGCCATAGTAAACTCCTTCGCGTTGTACCGAAATAGAGGTCTGATTTAAACGACCGGGCACAGCATCACATTTGACACCTAAGGAGGGTACGGCCCAACTATGAGGTACATCAGCGGGTGTGACAATAATACGCAAATGGCTCCTCTCTGGTACAACCACCCTATTGTCCACTTCTAATAAACGTGATTGGCCTAATTCTGGATCATCTTCTGGAATCGTATAACTGTCAAAAGTGAGTGACTGCTCGTCGGAGCTGTTATAGTCCGAATACTCATAAGTCCAATACCATTGGTGCCCAATAGCCTTGATGGTAATGGCGGGATCCGCTACTCCCTCGTCCATTGAATATAATAGAGCAAATGATGGTATAGCCATGAACATCAGGATGATAGACGGAAATAGGGTCCACAGAATCTCGATAGTAGTTCCATGAACAATCCTTTGCGGGATTGTATTTTTTTGATAGTGGAAGTGCCATAAAGCGCGAACCAAGATCCATGATACGAAAACTGAAATCAGAATCACAAAGAAAAAGATATCGTGATGTAAGTCTATAATTCCTTGCATCATAGGTGTTGCTCCATCTTGAGATCCTAATTGCCATGGCTCTGCTGCATCACAAGGAGCAATTGGGAGGAATAGACGCTCTAGAACAATCATTATCTTTGCTTCATTCTTTGACTGCTCTGCTCCCCCAAAGAAAAAGGAGAGACTTGCTCTCCCAATGAAGGAAGACGGGAATCGCCTTGGTCCAACCAAGAAAGGAAAGGGATGGGCATAAGATTTTCTTCTCTTATGATCTTTCTGGAGAACTTTTCCACGCCGGAGCAGCTTTCTTAAGCATCAACCCGGCCTTCCCCGCAATGGGAAATCTTCTATGCAAGAAAGAGACGAGAACCTGTTCTAAGATCTCCCCCCTATCAATCAAGGGAACCACCGGCGTAAAGCCACTTGGAAGCCTTAACCAATGATGGATCGAGCCAGGCTGAGGTACTCGCTTGCGGACTTGTTGCACTTCAACGAGGCGGGCCCATCTCATTCTTCTTTTCCTAGACATCACTCCCTAAGGGCATTCGTCCACGAAGGAGAGGAGGAAAGTCTTAACCTTTTCTTATGGCATTTCTTGTCTGGTGCTCTTCCGTACCCCCGTTCCGAGCTTCCTCTCGTCCACAGAGAAGGATTTTTCTAGATTGGCCAACTTGAAGTATACACATCGAGCGATAGACCACCCTCTTGTACGATCCCCTTTGCGGGTACGAAAACCCTTTTTCTCTATGTGGCTTAAGCTTCAGAGCTGCTTTGGAGGTTACCGTTTAGTCGAGACAGCTTTTCCGAGACTTCGTAGCTTTCTTTTCCGGTTAGCCTTTACTTTCCCCTACCTAAGTAGTTCCTAATCCATGGTTTTCATATGCGGGTGTAAAATCATTCTTGGTGGAGATAAAAGTGGTCTTTCCTTCTGGTCGATCGGTAGCCTCATCTGTGCAGATGCAGAAAGAGTATGCTTTTCTGACTCCCTCTTCTGGCCATTCTATTCATACGTATGCCCCCGCGTACCCCGCCATGAAGTCCTCTTTTCTTATCTTATTGGAAGTGCCCTATTCCCCGGTAAAATATATTATATAGTGATCGAGTATCAGCGCTGCCCTGTTCCGAATAGCTTCCTTCTTTTGAAGAATTTTCACCATTGGGATGTCCACTCCGTACTTGAATCAACATAACGTTCATACACGTCCTCAAATAGGCTCCGCAAGATCAGGATCAGACAAAGGGTGTACACGAGACCTCCGCGCAGGCAACCAAGGCTGTGTCGAAAGAATGGACAAAAGGTGCTTACAAAGGTGCCCCGGACCCAGCTCCATAGGAGGCTGACGACGTTGACGCTTCCACTCTAGCTCCGCAAGATAAGATTCCATATGTATAGGAGAGCGGTGCGAAGGCGAGTCAAGAAGAGGACAAAGCAGCCCCCTTTAGTAAGAGGGGAGGCATAAGTCATAGAGAACAAAAAAGTAAAACTGGTGAACCGCTTGATCGCAGTAATTACATATATAAGCTAAGCTGGATCTACATCCTTAACGGATCGACTAAGGCATTCACTTCAGTAGTAGCATCATGGGTTCCGTCGGCCGATGATGTAGATGTAATTGGTTCAGTATGCGGTTAGCATCACATCTTTTTGTTGAATATGACTCTGATACAGCCATTCTCTGCGCACTCTGTAGAGCTAGCCTAAGAGTCACTCGCGGGAGCGGCTAACGGAAAAGACTTCTCCACTCCTCGGGAGCAACCTCTTTAACCCATCCATTTGGGGTTGCCGGCCCAGAAAGTCAAAGTGACTAAGGAAAACCCTTCGTTGGAGGACCATCATATGTAATATAATACCACTACAGTGGCCCGAAACTCGCAAAATAAAGCATTCAATAGGTTTAGCGAAGCCCCGCTCTTAGAGCTTCAGAATACTACTACCCCTTCCAAAGGGGGATTGATTCGTACCTTTATTCCATCTAAGATTACCCAGGAAATAAAATCGAGAATTACGTATAGAATGAAACGGAACCACTTCTATTCTCGGAGCTGAGATATATGAAGAATGGCCTTTTGGTCCCTTTCGTCCAGTGGTTAGGACATCGTCTTTTCACGTCGAAGACGCGGGTTCGATTCCCGTAGGGGGCGGGTACTCATTCCCGGCCGCTTTCACTTAGTCTTCATTGCTGAGTGATCGCTCGCTATCTGCTTGGAAAAGGTGGTCCGGAAGCTCCCTCTCTCCCAGTAAGCAAGGACTGGTCTCATCGTGGTGACGAAATTGAATATGGAATAATGTGCCCCCCTATAATCAAAAATGAAAAGGCTCACCGCTCCAAGGGAATGACCCACGAAAGAATGGCTTTATTTTGGATCAACAGGTTCAACCTAGAGATCCTTCCTCTAAGACCGGGTAAATAGTACGGTAACAGATCCGAATGTGTGACACCATTAGAGGGGCCCGAACCCAACGCTTTTGTATACAGACACCGACCCCCTAGCCCTTTCAGAATACGAATATGGGTCTCCTGCTGATTGCTTTGACTTTAGGAAGAGCTTGACCCCTCGGGTATAGTACTGTGGGTGTATCGCCGCTCTTCTCTCAAGGAAAACCCCACTCTCGGGATATGGATAAGCGTCTCTTTCGTCTTGACTTTAGCTTGGATCGGCCCCATCATCTTCAAATCCAACCCCTACTAGCGTCAGTTCAAACCAAGTCCTCGGCGTTGGAGGGACCTGGCCCAATCTCAGACTCGTTCTCGGGATGGATTTCTCTGCCGCCCGCTAAGATCTATGACCCCCGAGGTCCCCTATAAATGCATCAACTCTCGCGGCACTTCTAGACCTTCCTCTTGGAACCAATCTTTTTAATTCATCCATTTCTCCGCTTAGCAGGGAACTCCTTTTGAGGAAAGTCAGAGGTGCCTCGACGCGCCCACCCGGGTGGATCAACGGCCCCTTCTACTCTTAGATTGGCCTCTCTGTAAGCTCTCGCAGCTTCAATTCCCAGATTTGGAATGACAATGCTGGTTGTAAAGAGGCTGATCCCCGCCGTACCTTGTACGTTCGTTAGTTCCTCTGCCGCCCCTTAGCGGCCCACGATCAAGTAGTCTGCGAAAGCTCAATCTAACTACAGAGGAAGCGGAAAAGAGGAGACCTTCCATTCATCGATCAGCTACCTGAAAAAAAGAGTTTGCTTTGCCCACCTTAGCTTAGTAGGTTTCAGAAAGTTGAAAAACAACCTTTAGGGACTCTTCAAAGTCGGGGGTCTTATGGTATCGAAGGTCTCTTTTTTCTCTGTTACTGTCACTTTTTGGCAGTTATCGTAACATCCCCTCAAGGAGATCTCTATCTAGGATCTATCTATGGTATACTTCGTCAGCCTCTCTAAGAGAGCTTCTGGGTGGGTTATTCCCCAAAAGTAAAATCTCTTTCATAGCACTAACCATAGCCACTCTCTGCGAAAGAGGATGGGCTACTTTCTTCCACGAAAGGGGGAGGGCGCTTTACCGAGCTACTACATTGGAATTGACTATTTACTGCTTTGGAGATGAACAGATGTGAATGGCTATGACACTTCTTGTTATGTTACATACGATCTTTCGGGAGAATCTGCATCCTGCCCTTTCGCCTTGCCTTTTCCTTCGTGGACACCTACCTAATAAGGCCGTGCCTCCGTGTCGAAGGAAGCTCCTCCCTCCCTCGTAATGAGTGCACTTAGCGTCCCAAGCCTTCCTCTTCACTCTAGCACTTCTGCCTTACTTCCACCGTTCTACCCCGGAAAAATAGGAGAAGAAAGTCAGTCTACCACTGCTTGGAACTAGATCAATGACTCCTAACTACTGCACTAGCTCAAGAATTCCCTCTCTGTCTTCCTTAAAACCTTACCTGAGATAGAGAAGTTCTGGAAGAATGGCATCAGCCCCCGTTCATTCACCGATTCATTACTCCCGCCATGAAGAAGATGGGGAAATTCCTTTCCTGGGATGGTTCTCTTTCTTAAAGGACTTTTTCCTTTTCTTTCTGCTCTCATTTTTTACATAGGAGTCTTGCACGAAGTTTCGAGGGAATGAATGAACGATTGCCGGCGCTCTCGTTGATTCGCCAGCATCTCGCGAAAAGAAAAGATTCTAACATCGTTTGTTAGCTGCATCGGTAAGAGCTACTTCTATTGCCGAATTCACTCCTAACGTCTTATCCCGAACCTGAATACACATGGAACTTCTTGCCAAAGTCATCTGGCAATCGGTTAACAATCACCAAAAAACAATCCAATCAAATCACTCAGAAAGAGGAGCTTCGTAACGATTAACTTCTTGTCTGCCTTTTGTCCTATCAATGCTCTAACGACAGCGCCGGTCTAATCTCCGAAGCTTACCTCCCGGAAACAAGACCCCAGCAAGTGGGTTCACAACCGGTTGACTCCACTACGTTTTCTCAGTCCACGAAGGTGTCGACTAAGAAAAAGGAATTTTTAAACCTGCTTTGAAAGAGAATCAGGTATTCTTTTTACCAAATAGGTCCTTTTGAATGGGTATAACTCCGTCTTTTATCCCATTTAGCCTAAGTATATGCTTAAAGTTCGTACAAATGTACGCCGCGGATGAATCAATCAATTATAAAATCTTTGATTACACCTTCCGCAGATTACGCCTCGAAAGTATAGTTTTCTTTCTTGACTTATATCTTCATTCAAGCTCTTAAGCTAAGGAATTGACTTCATACATCCTACTCTTTCGGAGATGAGGAACCTTAGAAAGACGATTCGGACGGATACAGGCTCGGCCTGGCATTGAGATCTGGACCTACATGATCACCATTCTACCTACAGGAGATCCTGAACTAGGAAGCCAGGTATGGATTCAGCTTGAGTGGACGGAATGGCTTGCATTATGGAAAAACCCTGTTAGAATGGCTTATCCTGGAGAGTACGAACAAGAACCGGTAGACTAAGAAAGAAGAACTGAAAGCAGCTGTTCCTACTTCTACACTCACGCGATCAACTCGCTCTCCTCCGATCGGTTTAGGTGCCAACTAAATATAAAGAAAATCCCTGGGAAATCCTTTTCTTATCGTAGTGAAGTGATGGCGGTGAAGACTGAACTCAACTCCCTTGATATTAGTAGTGTTCCTTCCTCTCCTCTCGTGGAACATAGATAGGAGGTAGCTTAGGCGAATAGAGGTCCTTCGCTTCCATCTGCGCCTTCCTTCGTCCTTCCCCAGATCTGAGACTATCATTTCTTTGTACTCTTATAGGTCCGATCTGGATCATTCATCAAAAGCATCATTTATAAAGATAAGTTCGTCCATTTCAAATATCTATCTTAGAGAAGGAAGCAATCTTTGGCTAAGTCGGCTAATAGAGACCAGAACTTTATACCTTACGACTGATAAGAGAACGAAAGGAGACTAGGCGGGAGAGTGAGCGGTAGGTAGTGATTTGCTATAGACTTAGCTTTCAGTGCCATGAAATGCTCTCAGTGAGCTCTCGAATGAATGTAACACTCTCGATTGGATCTGTTCTTTTTATCAAAACCAAGCAAGCCCTCGCTGATACAAAGTCAACACGCCCAGCCTGCTCTTCTTAACATCTACTTACCAATAAAAATTTCCCCGGCTCCCCTATGTTTCCTAGGGGTTATTCTTCGGATAGAGCATGGGGCATTGGAGTTCACACAGTAACGCGAGGAGCTATTGTGGTCGGATCCTAATAGAGAGAACTCTTATTCGGAATCCATACCAGGAAAGGAGTTGATCAGCCTATTACTTACGATGAAACTGGCAGAGCCTGTATCTCCAAAAGCCTTCGTAGTCGCCTTTAGCTGGCTTAGCTCTATAATTCAATCAGACGGAACTCTTCTCTCTTTCTGGCAGTTGCTATATCTGCCTGACCCTGTCATTGTAATTAGCCTTAGCCAAAGGGAGACTTTTTGAAATTAAAACATTATAAAGACTTATCTACCCAATGAAATGAAACCTGTCTAGCTTCTCCTCCAGAACCAGTAAGTACAACCTTCATTAGCTACCCTCGACTGAAAGCTAACGAAGCGAGATGGGGTCATCGAGCGAGTGGTGAGATAGCGGTTTGCTAGGTGCAACGGTAATTGTGTAAGTAAGGTAGCCCGGACAAACAGAACGCAAAGCGGTGACAAAAGAGTTGATAGAGCCGCCTCTGGGCGTTGTGAGTTGCATTTTCGTCTCAGTCTTTTTTTTTAATTCAAAACTTTTTCTAATTCCTTTTCTCTTTTATAGAGAAGAAGCTAGTTCTTTCATAGGTGTTACGAATGGAGTTCTAAGTGAATGGATTGGCGAGTTTAAACCAAGTTTTCAACCCAAAGTCTTCTTTCCTATCTTATCTTATATAGAGGTGTCTTGTTGCTTCATAGAAGAAGTGAACTAAGCTTGAGCTTCGAATTTGCCGGCCTTTAAGTAGTAGTCGTTCAAAGTCCATATAAAAAGCCTTGTAGTAGGGGATCCATTCCCAGGTTAAATTTTCAAGTTGAAACAACAGAACCTATTGTTCATGTGAATCTTTCTTCAAGTGTATCACGAGAGAAAGTCATTAGGAGATTAGGACTGACTAGTCACAGTACATTGAAACTACAAGGTTCAAACAAGGGTAGAACAGGAATAGAGTAGAGGAACATCCATCCGTTGAGCCTCTACCCCTGTATTTTGGCTTTCGCCTTTACACTCTCTACTTGCCTTTCCTTTGGGCTTTAGCCCCGTCTAACCAGTATAGACGAAAAGATTGGAAAAAGTCCACTCTTTCTTTGACTCTACACCCTAAAAAAAAAGACTGTTTAGATAGGTAATGAGCTACTGTACTCTTTAACCTCCGAATCTTTGCGTTGTAACAAGACCTTTGTAGCCCGTCTAGAATCCTATACTTCTCTTGGAGAATCCCTAGGACTACTCTTGAGCGAACTGGTTTACTTAAATCTTCCATAAGCATAGGAAGGTATACGTAGAGGGAAAAAGAGATGAAGTGAGAAATGATTCTTTGCAGGGCCAGTCTCGAAGGTGAACAGAAGACTTTGTTGGATTGAGCCATTTGGAACGAGATCCCGGCAAAGTAGCTGGGTTGGTAGACAGGTTTGGGGCGGTGTTAGCTTCGGTGGCTGCTAACTCATACTCGTCGGCTTCAGTACTACTCTGGCACACGTATTCACCGATGTACACCCCAGCTGACGTATCTACCCTAGCATATCGCATATCCTTAGCTGACGTAGAAGACTCCAGGCCACCGAAGCTAACAAAAGGCTAAGGAAAGCCATTTAGTTCTTTGTTCTTATGCCGACTAAAGCTAGCTGCGCCACGGCTGGAATCTCCCTAGAAATCCCCGCTCGTCGCCCTTAGGCTGGGTGTGTTAAGCGTATTCGATTGGTTGGATGAAAGCAGGGAATGTCCCGCCAAAGCCCTAGCCTTGACTATTTCCGAATGAAAGTGTCTGGTGTCTCGGATCGTTGATCACTGATCGCAGAGTTCTATATATACGACCTAAAGGCCTGAGGGCAGCTTTCTTTTCGTTCTTTTGGCCCCAAGACTCCTTGCGTTCTTATGCATACATCTGCCTTAGGCGGGTACGAATCAAAGTGAAGCCGATCCGCCTCTCCTTACCGATATTCAAGGAGAAGACTTGCCTCTTCCTTGTGGGATCCTTCAAGCAGACTCCTTTTCTTCTACTCAACCATAAGTAGAGTTTGACTAACTTCTCGCTAGATGCATCTCTTCTCCTGACAAGGGGGGTGCTGCCCAAGCGGAGCTAACTACAGGTCCGAATGAATAGACTGAAAACGCCCTTCGAATACGGAATAGAAGAAAGAGATCCTGTATACGAAATGGATTTGCTTACTCGACCTAAGCAAGCCAGACTGAAGACCCGAAAAAGCCAGCTCCTCGATATCCTTCAACGGGAGGAACTGAAATGACTCAAGTAAACCCCTTAGCCGAATCAAAGACACTGGGAAATGGTTATCCACTTAAATGAAATGAAAAAGTCAATGACCCCGGAACACAAACTGTTCAGGAAGGGAGCAGGCAAAGTCTAGCTGCCTATTCGATTCCTTACTTAAGTGAAGTCCCAGACTTTCTATTTCTAAGACTAGCAGCGCTTACTCGAACAGCGGTTATTCCGTTCTCAGCGGATTCAATAGCTGCCTTCAAACCTTCTGAAAGTCTTATTGTTCCTCTAGCGGCCTCTTCTGGGGCATCCATGTAATATCCCTTTGTTGTTGTGTTGCAACAACAGGGCATTCATTGTCCGCCCGTCAAGACTTTTGATCTACTACGTCTGCCTACTTTGATTCCAATACTAGACTAGAAAAGAAAGGGACCGCACCCACATAGAATGGGCTGCCTACGTATCTCTCAAGAGAATCAGGTCGCCGTAGTTCATTTCTTTAGAATACGAATAAGATCAAGAAGGCCATCATGAGAATCGAATTTTCAAGTGCGCCTCACAAACTCATCAATCCCAAGTACCAAAGAGCTTAAAATATTACCATATTTTTGTCGAATAATATATAGCCCGACGACTCCGCCAAGAGCTTGACCACGAGAAAGAAAAGAAGAGGGTAAGAGCGGCAAGAAGGGGAGAGAGTGAGGGCTTTAGCGGTCTATCTCAGCTATTCCTCGACTTAGGAGAGGCTAAAGTTTTAGTACTAGTTCTTTTCCAATTAAATTATAGGAGTGGTACAATGGATAAATTATAGGAGTGGTACAATGGAGGAGTAAAGGTGAAAGGCTTAGCATCTTTCTCTTTCAACAGATCTATTTCGGATTGGGCTTACGCCCGGTGTCGGGAGTACTAAAAAAAAATATATCAACACAAAGAGCCTTGTCGGTTGCTGGTGCTTCCTAGCTAGTCTTCTTTGTATGAATTTTATCCACTACTTTCACTATCCTCTCACGGCACCAAAATACCACAGCTGCCCAATGTTCGGGCAAGCCTAACACTAGAAAAAAGTAAGCTAAATCGGATTAGCCAGGTCGTGTGCGGATCAGTTCTATATATGCTATTATGGCACTCTTCGATAATCCACTAACTTTGGCCACCTAAAGTTTTAAGAAAGTGGTTCATATATCTTCTCTTCCTATTCCTAAAACAGAAGGAAGAAAGCCATTCGATGAAAGGGCATTCCCTCGCTATGGGTCTTATTCATCTCCGGATAGATTCCTCAATGGATAGGAAAAAGCTCTGTCTCTGCATGCGCAGATACAACTGCGGGTGTGGCTATAGCAGCAACTTCCGCCGAAGAATTGATGGAAAAGAAGGCCGAAAATGGCACGTTTGTACGCCCAGTAATGGTGGGTATCGCAGAGGGTCCTAAAAAGGCGATTAAAGCGACGAATTCACCCATATCTTGCCAGCTTATTACAAGTCTAGCTATCTATCTATTTGGGCTATTAGGGGAGCAGACGGGAGAGGAACTACCTGGGCCAGTGGACTTGGTTTTCATTGATACTAGGGGTCGCTTTGGGGCCCTTTCATTACCCCGTTAGTTAGCTGATCATTCACTGATCGTATTAGCTCCTCCAGAGCCTATTCCTTTCGCCTAGGAGCTTCTTCCAGACTTCCGGATTGAGTCCTATCAAAATTAACATTTGAGCGAGACTATCAAAGCAAACTCTGGCAATCCACTTGCAATCAGTCAAAGAAATAAGGCTTCGAGAGTGAGTGTACATGACGTGGTGGCTTCTTTCCGTGCTATCTCTTCGGTGTAGAACAGAACAACTCTATCAGGCAAGGGTTATTTATCACTTGCTGCGGGAGTCTTGAAAAGAGCTCGGATGATCTATTTCGAGATTGAGAAGTCGAGGGAGAGATAGAATGGAGTTATTCACGAAGAGTTGAGTGAAGAATCCATTTCCACTGAAGCAATTAGAAATTAGATTCTTTATGTTAGAATCACGACTAAGGACCGGACCTATCAGCTTGCTGCCCAAACGAGCCCGTATGGAACAAAACGAGCATAAGGGTGCCACGACTTTCTTTCCTCTTCTTCGTTTTTGATTGTGATACCTGAACCGCTTTTCTAAACTCAACAAAGAAAATGAATGTCTTGCTCGTTTCGGTGATCAAGAGTCGCTCTCCGAAAGCGCCTCACGCCCCTTTGTCGCCACCCCTAGTATGTATGTTGACCTATCGGAACCATCAAACGTGCCATAAGACGAATAATTTAGGCCATACAAGACGTTTCGAGTTTTGGATGCTTTGTTGAATGCCGGAGTCCGTATGCCTTTTCTTTTCGAACCCTTTTCTTTGTCTAGTGCCGACGTGCTCTATTATGGCCGTGTCCAATAACATATCTGCGCGCTGCGTCCTATTCTTGCACGCCCTAACATATTTCAGGAATCTCGTGTGCAGACCTCCCATTCCAATAGTTCGCTTTTTAGTTTTAGCGCAACTTGGATACTTAAAATCCGCTCTTAGAGTTCGAGAAAAAAAAAAGCGCAGGCAAGTCAGCTAGCGAACCAAGGGGCAAAGAAAGGGTCAAAAGTTAGTTCCGTGCCTATAGTCATTCCTTTCTCTGGTAGCAATCCGGTCTCCAGTCGGTGGTAGTAAAGGAAAGAAGGAAGGCTATCTGTCCAAGGGGAAAAGGCTTGCAAACAGTGCTTTGCAAAGGGTACCAAGCAATCTCGCAAGCTTCCGTTTTCCAGTTCAGAATCCGATGTGAGGCCTAGGTCAAGGCAGTAGCACGGTACGGGCCCATGTTATCAGTGCTTAGTGTGAAATGACTTAGTCAAGAGATCGTAGGATACCGGCAGCAGGGGGACAGGTCTTGCAGAGCCTCTCCTCGTAGGGAGGATCCAGAGCTCCCAGGAAGAAAACCTGGTTGGTGAGATCCACTGTTAGAGGCTAAATTGGATGTCAGCGATGAAGAACCGATCACTAAATGGAAGATCTAGCAGGTTGAGCAAGCTCGCCTGTGTGTCTAAAGCTTATAAAATCTATTATGTTACAAAGATCTCCAAGCTTCATACCTTCTGGTTGCGGATAGAGCTCGTGTACCTACCCCAGCGGTAGACCTTTTATGGCACACCGCAGGCAGGTGAGAACAACACATTCTACAGGTAGTCACCTATGCATAATAAGAAAAGCGCTCCTACTGGATGTTCGGGGATCAGGAGTGAAAGAAGTCAATTGCTTGCTAAATTGAGGAATGATTTTTCTTCGACCGATAGGCCCGGACTCACCTTAATGACTAAAGGTTGGTTCTAAAAGATCTGACCGGTAAAAAGAGGGGGAGGGATTGGCAGTCCAAGTTATGAAATATCCAGCCGGGTCTATCTGATCCGGAAAGCCTACCCCGAAAGAAATCCTTGCTGCTTTCATCTCCGGGGGTTTGCAAGAGGTCGAAGAAAAAAAGTCCTGAATGGGTGGTTCCAAAACTCCGTACGGTCCTTGGCTTAACAGCCCTACTATCTCAACACTTCACATTCGAATATAGGATTAACTACTAATGCTTGCTTCAAGGTCGACCTATATGTATGGAATGGCGATACATCTTCTCTGGAATCTGCGCATTTCAACGAGGTGCGGACCAAAATCTCCGGAACCACTAGTTCCCCCTTTTCACAGGCTCCGATGAACCTAGGCAACGGCATATGAGTTAGCGTCTACGGGTAGCTACTGGAAATCCTTTAACAAGCAAGTAGTCAACTACCTTCGTTTTGGTTATCTTTAGGTGGATGACAGGTTCTAAGCAAGCAAGCGAGCAGGAAATGGATAGCTAGCGGGCAAGTCAAAGCCAGTGATCAAGCTACTTTCCTTTGCTGTCGATCCAGCCTATCAAAGAAGATCATAGACGCACCTACGACATGAATAGCAATCCCGAGACGTTTTAGCATTCTAAAAGGTAGGAGATTAACAGCCGACCCCGCATCTATCATGATTCTTGTTATCTCCAACCCATTAAGGAATTATGAAATGAACAAAGGCCTATTATGCTTAATGAGTCCTGGTTGCAAGTAATCGTCCGTAAACGTGATCAAAGCCAAACACTCGGCATAAGTTGGTTCACTACTTCTCATCTCAACTTGGTTAACTTCATTAGAAAACTCCTCTGGGCAATCGTATTGGTTCCAATCAGCATTCCTAACCGGAGTCTTCCCCTGAGCGTCTGGACTGCACTGAGTGCCTGGACATCAAGGATTCTCTTTCGCCATAAGGAATAGATCTTCTACCTCTAGTTTCTTTCACTTTAAGGGTAACTAAAGCTTAGTGCTTTGGAAACAACCAAAAACCATAGGTCGCCAGGATTGGACTACTACCCCGAGTAGCATAGCGAGAAGAAAGCTCTTAAGATCGAAAAAGGCAAAGCCTGGAACGAATCAACCTAGAGTTGGACTATAGCCCATACCTACGTGTTGATGAATTGGATTGTACAAGTTGCCTATTAATTAGTAAGGTGGCGCACTGGATGTTTAGCGAAGCCATGGTGATGCACAGCGGTCGGGTAAGGCTGAGCCAGGTCTTGAGGGCGTAGAAGGCGCAGCTTTGGTCATGGACGGACCGCCGTCAGTTGACTTTGTATTTGCCTCAGATCTTAGACTTAGTTCTTCGACATAGGATCGTGGAATTTCGTGTGTAGGGGTGGCTCCGGATTCATTCTCTGAGTGACTCAGCATTATCAGGTGGTGCATCAGATCCACGTGATAAAGATTCTTAGAGTGAGGACTTGTCCCTCTCTTTGTCAGGTTTTTCTGTGGGCTCACTTCGTTATGTGAGGCTGGCTTCTTAACTATTATCTTTTTGGTAGTGTTCATTTTTCATGTAGATTGGCTTTCAGTCGAGCTAGTCCTACCTTCCTTTTAGATTAGTTAATGGAAGTCACCTTTTCGCTATTGGTACGCGAGAGAGGCCAGTCAACATCAATCCCAACCATGAAGCGCTAAGGGAGTGACCATGTTTTCGCCTACTTTAGGTTTAGTGTCAACGTTTAGCCTTAGTCCTCAGAGAAGGATTTTGTCCCACGGAACTTAACTAGCGATCAAGGTTTAACGAAAGACGTATCGGATCAAAGCGAGTTTACAGATGAGGAAGGGTCGACGCTTGGAGTATGGGTCTTCTTTCTGCTCAGAGTAGATCTCCCCTAATAGCACTAAAGTACTAAGCTAGTCAACCAAAGAGGGAGGAGAAAAGGGACCAATGCAGCACCTGATAATGCAGCGGATCTGGCCGTAGTGGACTTGTTAGAGTGAGGTATGGAAAGAGCTTACTTTCAGAGTAAGGATGGTTGAATAGTCAACTTTATATTATATAGTTAGTGAGGTATGGAAAAAGCTCACTTGCTAGAAGTCTTGATTGGGCTTACTCGTTAGAGTAAGGACTAGGTTAAAGGTCTACTACGATCTATTACTAGGTGAGGTAGCGGTAGCTAAACCTTTTGTTCTTGTGGTCTGGGACAACAAGCTATTCAAAGATAGGAATGAGACAAGCGGACAGAGAGTGAGCCTATCTATCTATATTCTCTGAAGACGGAGCAGACACCGGCCCATAGCCCAGGCAATCCGGCATGTACCGAACCCCCACCCCAATAGGCATAAAATGGCTAGCACGTGCCCATGATGCGTGCGGAGAACGACCTCGTAAGCCTATCCAGAACCGGCTCAGAAGTCAAAGTAGACAACAATGCCAGACTATAACAAGTCTTTCCCCTACTGATACTGATGAGCTTGGTCTTAGGTCGAGAAAGGATCAAAGCCAAAACATCTATCCAACTCTCTAGCCGGACCGGGAGAAACTATTAATTGGGGGTAGTGGCCGCGGTTACTCCGATCTTTGGTTATATATGCCCAGCACTGATTCTATATCAGCAGCTTCCTTAACTACAGGAGGGAAGGTGCTTGACACGACACCGATTGCCACAGCGCTAACGGAGACAGACAGCCGAGTGAAAGGGGGATGAACGAAGATTCACTGATTGAGCTACAACCACAACTGCTATAGGCTATTATAGACCTTAGGCTGGAAACAATGGAGCTGCTAGTAAGATGTTGATTGTTTATCCCGTGCGGGAATCTTTCTTTCCCATACAGAACTACACTCAGGAAAGGCAGTCAAAGCTCTAACGGTCGTGCTACATACCGGGTGACTCTTGTCCTTTGGGTTGCTTGTTTTTTTTTGTTGGGCTTTCGTTTACCTAATTGTTGAGTACTTGCTAGATTTGATTTGCGTTCAGTGAACCGATCCAGCCTTTGCTTTGTTGGAGCCGTTGGGTTGTGATTGAGCAACGCTTGGCGGATCTCGCACTGTAAATGCAAGTGCTTATTTACGAAAGATAGATTGTTGGTATGGCTGCTGCTACCAAAAGCACACTAACTTAGTCACAAGTAGAAAGCTATGAGCCCTACTGCCGCTCAGAACGTCTTTGCCGGTTTCCGAAGGTTAAAGCCCGACAGAATGCCCCGGTTGCACTCCATTGGCTGATTTAGCAGCAGTAGCATCAGTGGTTTGGCTTTTCGGACTTAAGTTTTCATTTTTTCCCTAGGGTTGAACCTGAAATCAACGGATAGAACCGATTCAAGAGAAAATCCAAGTCCAAAGGATGAGGCTGAAAGTTTTAGAATAAAGGCAGGACAATATAATGAGACAGGTAGAGTAATATATATACATATAGAACAACCATATATATAATAGTTGTATATCGAAAGCTCGCTAGAAAACTAAGCAAAGGAATCGCGCGAACAGCAGAGCAAGCAACCAGTAGCTTCGGTTGTTGAATCTCGTGCAAGTTAGGTTGTGGCTGCAAGCGGAGCGTAGGCGCTTTAGGTGTGTGTTGACCGTGCACTCTCGCTTCGTGTAATGTCGTATGTATGTATGATAGAGGTGGTGTGGTCATTGACCTCAATGCTAATCCCCAAGGTTCAACGAATGAAGCTATGATCGTACCCGGAGATGATGGTCTTCCTCTGATGTCTTCAAGCCGGCCATAATAGAATAGATAGGCGAAGCATTCTCGCCTATTGATAGATAGCAGGTTGCTTCCAAGCTAAAACAATTTTAAACTTCATTTATAATTCTTGTTATTGATAGAGTGCTCCGCCCCTGTCTAATTCAAATTTCAAATAAAGTAAAGTATAGGGAGATAACTGGAAGAGAGAAGGAAAAAGAGCAAAGGATTTACAAGTCTAATAGGAGAAGAATGGCTGACACGTTGACTGCCTTCGATACTAGAAAAATAACCCAGGGGCGGACCCCAACCGAAAGGCGCTAGACGGACTAATGGCAAGCGAGATCAAGAAAGCAGCTGGCCCTATGTGTATGTGTAAAACCTTGCCGCGGGATAGTCTTTCTCCAATGAGAATAAATATACTTTTTGGGCAAGACAAGAAAGAAAGTCGCCCTTTGACACCAAGGGAGAAAAGCTGATTGCTGGCGATGACTTGGTGAAGGGAATCTATGAGAGAAGGTTCTCGAACAGGGTTCCGACCGAATAGAGCACGGAGCCAACGAGTTCAGTCGAACAAGGTAACGAGTCTAAGGGCAGGATCCAGCTTGAAAGGAATGGACGGGCGTAGGCAACATAGTGAACGCTGCAACTAGATATGAGATCGATGTCTTAAAAGACAGATGTCGAGATAAAGTGTTAGACTTCTTTATTGCGTTGCGAAGAGAGATCGAGGACGAAGATTTTCTGACTGGCTAATCTTATGGCGGGCACTGGATGGAAAAGACAGATAAAGGAACAACCCAACCCACCGGAATACCTCAAGGAGCACCAATCTCCCCCGGCAAAGATCTATCTGCACGAAGCCGACCTATGGATAGAAAGAAAGATGGAGGAAAGAAATATGAAATCCAAACCGGGAGTGTGAGATAGGCAGACGGGGAGTACGCAGCCGAACAACCGCAGGGGCTTCCAGCAGTGATAGCTGAACTAACCAGATGGCCGCCCAAAAAAACCTGGAGCTGACATAAGAATTGAAATAGGAAATCAACGTCAGGTCCCGGCTATCCGAAAAAGGCAGACTGAAGCGGAGGATCACAAAATGCAACACAACAAGGGGCGAACCAAGCGCGAAGGAAAAAGCGAATCAATCAGAATGGAGCCTGCCCAGAAAAGGAGTAAAGGCGAAAGATAGATTTTAGAGCCTGCAAGCAGCAAGCAACAAGGGCTTTTCAGCCGTTGCGCGCTAGCTTGTAGTTTAGGGCGGTGCCCCTTTGTCAAACTTTTCTATTCTAATAAGGTAAGCTTTTTGGAACCCTCTTCTCTGCCGCCGCCGCATATGTAGAAAAAGAGGGAGCGGAGAGACGATTATTGACTTTCTGTAATTTCACCACTGGTAGTCGGGAAAAGAGTGATCCTAGTTTTTAAAGAATGTTTTGGAACTGAGCCTCAAAGCTTCAAAGTAAGAAGAACCGTTTGACTTTTGCGGCGGGTTTGGCTAGGTAACATAATGGAAATGTATCGGACTGCAAATCCTGGAATGACGGTTCGACCCCGTCCTTGGCCTCAAGGAGTGGTGAGCAGCACAGAACTTGTTTCAATCAAATGGCATTGGGGCTTTCCTTTGTTAGAAATCCACAGACAACATTATAGAACTTCCAAACCAAAGAAATGCAAGATGAGAAGGAGCTTTTGACCTTACGCTTCAATAGAATGAATTCAGTAAGGGTAGAGTACGCCCTATGGTCGACTTCGTTAAACCTCTGCCACTTTCACTCCAATCTATCTGACCTTCAATCCATCTTTGTCCAGCCAGTTCATAACAAAATGTTAGACCAAGGCTAACACAACCGAATTGGTTGAGGAAAAAGAAAGCCCAGCGACCAAGCACTCCCGCCCCCAAAAGCGGAGACCGAAGAACCGCCAGGTTGTCGAGGACACGTCTGAAGAAGAGGCGGGCGCCCTCTAAGTTGACCACCCTACCTACTAATGGACTGTGAGGGGGGTAGGCGAACGGGAACCCGAAC